ATAGGGGAATATTCGACTGTTTCAATTCTTTATTTATCTTATATTCCAAAATTCTCCCGAAAATCCAATTTCATTTTTCAATGGGGTTAGATGATCTAGTTCTTAATATTATTACTTTAAAGAACTGACAGATTCCACAACAAATCTCTTGATTCGGAATTAGAGACTCATGTCCCATCTGATGAATCAATTTTCTTTTACACTTCTGTATCTCACTCTATCTTGTTTTTTAGTATTATCTAAAATAACCGATGAATTATGAATTTTCCATAACTTAGGTAAGTGCTTTACCAACATATGTAGTGTAGTAAAAAAATAAATGGAATTTAACCCTTTCATGCTTACTATAACTAGTTATTTCGGTTTTCTACTGGCTGCTTTAACTATAACCCCAGCTCTATTTATTGGCTTGAACAAGATACGTCTTATTTGAAATGAATTGAATGAATAAGTCAGAAAATAAAAATCTTTCTTTTGGATTCCTGGTATTCTACGACTCTTTTCCACACTAATTATCAATTCTTTTCTTGGTCATTGAGATTCGTGGATAATTTAGACTACTATTTAGGGATAGATCGTACCTCTTTTTTTTTATCCCCTCGAACAAATCGAAATGATTGAAGTTTTTCTATTTGGAATCGTCTTAGGCCTAATTCCTATTACTTTAGCGGGATTATTCGTGACTGCGTATTTGCAATACAGACGTGGGGATCAGTTGGATCTTTGATTGAGTAATATTTCTTTTTTGATTGACCTCCTCCAGACCAGAGAGGAGGTCAAATTGGAGTTGCAATTCAACTTTGTTTTGTTAAGTTATTTTACTCTGCTTCGACATAAGATAGATGGAATCACGCTCTGTAGGATTTGAACCTACGACATCGGGTTTTGGAGACCCGCGTTCTACCGAACTGAACTAAGAGCGCTTTCATTCAAAAAGAAAACCCTTTTCTACTCCTAACGTGTCTCACGTACGTATAGTATCCACAAATTCAAGTTATACCCACTTTAATCGATCTCCTCGCTACTGCCCATAAAGAAGAAAGAAGTAATAGGTAGGGATGACAGGATTTGAACCTGTGACATTTTGTACCCAAAACAAACGCGCTACCAAGCTGCGCTACATCCCTTTTCCAAATTGTTGTATAATGGCATTGTACACAATTCCTGTCTTGTTTTCCACATCGTAATTTTCTTCTCTTTCTCTATCTATATAGAACCTTCTTGTCATTTCTTCTTTTTGGTCTCATATAATCAAGGAATGGTATACATCTAAAATCCTATCTAATTTCACCTATAAAAGAAAGATTACTATTCCTTGGTAATGTATAGGAAGAAGGGGTCATCTTTTTCTTTTTTAGGGGTAGGAAAATCTCGTCTATACCGTTCATTCTATATATAGAATATTGATTTTGTTTTTTTAGTTAGGAATTTCGCCTAAACAAAAGAAATACAAATGATCTTGGGCAAGAGTATCTGATCATATATGTATTCCAATAAGGAAGGAGGATTTTCAATGCGGGATATAAAAACATATCTCTCTGTAGCGCCCGTGCTAAGTACTCTATGGTTTGGGGCTTTAGCAGGTTTATTGATAGAAATTAATCGTTTATTCCCAGATGCTTTGTCATTCCCTTTTTTTTAATTCTAGTTATTGCTATGCGAGGAATTCTTCGTGACATGACGCAAATTTGCCCTTTTTCAATCCTTTTTTTTTTTTAGTATAGGAAGGAAAAAGAAAGAAAAGATGGATTGGGTTGAACCTCAGAGTCATGAAAAATTCGGAAAATCCCATTTTGGAAAACAGAAATTCAATCAAAAGCGGTATCCAAGCTAAGTCAGGCCTCAGAAATCAGAGCATAGAAAGAGGCTGGGCTGGCTACTTAAATGAAAGGATTTCGAAGCAAAATCCTTGCTAATTCGACAAGGATTGTATTCTTTAATTATTTCTCTATTTTTTATTACTTAATTTAAGAATTTTAAAAATTTTTTATTCGAATGGATTTTATTCTTCTTCTTGGGATTCAAAATAGAAGAATAACAGAATAAGTAGAAGAATTAAGTTAAGTCAATCCAAAAAAGAAAGGAGGTTCATGGCCAAGGGGAAAGGTGTTAGAATCAGAGTTATTTTGGAATGTATCAGTTGTGTTCGAAAAGGTGCCAATGAGGAATCGACGGGGATTTCTAGATATAGTACTCAAAAGAATCGCCACAATACACCCGGACAATTAGAATTAAAAAAATTTTGTCGTTATTGTCGCAAGCATACGACTCATGACGAAATAAAAAAATAGGAGCATCGTGTGTTCGATCTTTCCAAAGAACAGATTTAATATATAGAACATAGATAGAATACAAAATACAAATCAATTCATTTGATTTCAGGTAGATATTATTTCATGTGTATAGAGGGTATTCATATACTATATATGAATCAAATAATAATATGAATCAAATAATATATGGACCAAAGAAAGACTACTTCTTCTGGATCCAAAATTAATAAAATAAAGAAATCCATTTTTTTTTTTCAAATTTTTAAATAAAGAATAAATCATGTATACATCTAAACAACCTTTTCATAAATCTAAGCAAACTTTTCATAAATCCAAGCAAACTTTTCATAAATCCAAGCAAACTTTTCGTAAATCCAAGCAAACTTTTCGTAAATCCAAACAACCTTTTCGTAGGCGTCCTCGGATTGGCCCGGGGGATCGAATTGATTATAGAAACATGAGTTTAATTAATCGATTTATTAGTGAACAAGGAAAAATATTATCGAGACGAATAAATAGATTAACCTTGAAACAACAACGATTAATTACTCTTGCTATAAAACAGGCTCGTATTTTATCTTTCTTACCATTTCGTAACTATGAGAATGAGAAGCAATTTCAAGCCCAGTCAATTTCAATAATTACTGGTCCTAGACCCAGAAAGAATAGACATATTCCTCAATTAACGCAAAAGTTCAATTCCAATCGAAACTTAAGAAACTCCAACCAGAATTTAAGAAACAACAATCGGAACTTAAGTTCCGATTGTTGATGTTTTATTCGAAAGGGTCAGACCTATATAAAGAAAGTAATCCAGTTTTGATTCTTGTGTTTGTTATAAGAAAGAAAAATGGGGAAGAATAAATAGTTTTTTTATTTATTGCAACATGCTCGTTGATTCCTACCACTTAATCTTAATTTATTGTATCTTCCCGGAGTTCCCTCTCCGGGAATTCGGTTTTAATTATTCCTGTATATTACTTTTTTATCCATTTAATTGAGGATCTTTATTTTATTGGAAATCGTGTAAAGATTATTTGGATTTGATACAGCTACTTGTGCAAGCATTTTACGATTAAGAATCAATTCCTTCTTGTACATATTGTGTATTAATTTACTATAACTATCGAATACTTTATATATCCGCGTTGCTGCGTTTATCCGAGTGATCCACAAACGACGAAAATCCCTCTTTTGCCTGCCTCTATCTCGATGAGAGGAAACAAAAGCTCTTCTTACTTGTTGAGTAATCATTCGATTAAGTCTTAAATGAGCCCCTCTAAAGTTTGAGGCAAATGAACGCATTTTTGTTCGTCGTCTCCGAGCTATATATCCTCGCGGAACTCTGGTCATTGAATCAAATTAACCTTAATGAATAACTAATGATTTCTCTTCTTTTAGCCATCCTTTTTCCCATTAATAACAAAACGAATTATTCCGATATATAAAATAGTAATTCCAATGGCTTTTGCTACTGTAACCTTCCCAACCACGATTTTTTATTCTATTCTCTTCAGTTATTTCGCATAGAAATAACAAATTCTAACGATACTCAAAAAAATAGTGGGTTCCATCGTTTCTATGGTTCCCTTTTAAACGGTGAGGCCCTCTCTATACACCGGAGCCCTTTCTTTCATTTCATCAAAAGGTATTGTGAACTTGTATAGTTCACATTCTTTGGCTCTACCTATCCATTATAGAGTAAATAGCTCTTTTCACAATAAGAGTTATCCATACAGTGACGGCATTTAATTATGAAAGTTGGCTAAGTAGCTGACCCTGTTAGTCCGTTCTTTTAAGATAAAGGAGCATAAGCCTTTTTCTTTTTATTACTATTTCCTCCGCTTAATGGATAACCATTTTCTACCAATGGGGGAATTGCTTCTTAATTTCCAATTTAGATGATTGGATTTGCACCAAAGGAAACCAGAAATTCCATATACCATAGAAATCTAGGATAGAGAAGCTCTATCCTATTCATTGGTACCGATCATGGATACTTCAAAAATTGTCTTATTTGTTTGAACTCATGATCTGAACGAGTCGCACATACACCCTAGCACATGTTCCTCGACGCTGAGGACATCCCTTAAGCGCGGGCGATTTTCTAGCATTTCGTATTGGCTGTCTTGCGTTTCTAATAAGTTGTTTAACCGTTGGCATGTCGTATGTATATAGAAAAAAAAAAGGATTGGTTTAGATCGATCTTAACCTGATGATTGATCATCATGAAGTATTTCTATTTTCTATTAAATCGCAGAAAACCTGAATTTAGGTTTGAAATAAATTTACAAGAAATCCGGCCACTACCAATCCTTAAACATTTCTGGAAACCACACTGGATCAGTATCGTAGTGCTCGTCAATCATTTCATCCCCTACAATATCGACAAGTCCATAAGCTTTGGCTTCGTCTGCTGACATAAAAATATCCCTTTCCATGTCTTCGGATACAACCCAAAAAGGCTTGCCTGTTCTTAGTGCATAAACCCTTGTGATCATTTCGCGAACTTTGTGTAACTCTTCCACTTCTAGTAAAAATTCTGGTGTCCTTGCCCGATAATAAGCACTAGCAGGTTGGTGAAGCATAATCCTCGCGTGAGGGAATGCTATACGCTTGGTGGGTTCGCCTCCAAGCAGAATGAAGGATGCCATGGACGCAGCCATTCCGAGGCATATTGTATATATATCTGGTGTCACCGTTTGCATCGTATCAAAAATTGCCATTCCTGAGATTAGCCACCCGCCTGGGGAGTTTATAAACAAAAAAATATCGCGAATTCCATCTTCTATACTGAGATATACCATGAGACCTGTAATATGATTCGTGATCTCGCAACGAATCTCTTGACCTAAAAAAAGTGTCCTTTCTCGATACATAACATTGTATAAGTCAACCCAAGTCGCTTCTTCATCTCCGGGAATCCGGTAAGGTACTTTTGGAACACCAATGGGCATATTAGATTAATATTATTAAATTTAAGTAAGAAAACTACACTTTAATATGGAAACGTAAGAATGGAAGAGAAAGAAAGAATCCGCAGTTTATTGTCTTCATTTTTTTTTTCTTATTCTATATGAATACTATAGATTCTATTAATACGTAGATTGAAATAATACATATAAGGAAGGTAAGACAGATTGAATAAAGAAAAAGGAATCGGTGATTGGAATGATAAACAAAGAGGGATAGGGATCTATTCTTCGTTTTTTCCAAATAGGCCAAGCTACCCATTGCATATTGGCACTTATCGAGTATAGAATAGATCTGCTTCTCTTTCTTCTTACGAACAGAATTGCCTTCTTATTTTTAATGGAATGAAATAAATATTCACGCTTTCTGACACAGAATCCCCTAGAGGGGTTAGGTACATAGGATATGGATAGTCTTTTCCAATGCGATAAAATAAAGCGACATCGTGTCTATTTTTCTTTGCTAAAGGGGTATTTCCATGGGTTTGCCTTGGTATCGTGTTCATACTGTTGTATTGAATGATCCGGGTCGATTGCTTTCGGTGCATATAATGCACACAGCTTTAGTTTCTGGTTGGGCCGGCTCGATGGCTTTATATGAATTAGCGGTTTTTGATCCCTCTGATCCTGTTCTGGATCCAATGTGGAGACAAGGTATGTTCGTCATTCCCTTCATGACTCGTTTAGGAATAACCAATTCGTGGGGTGGTTGGAGTATTTCAGGAGGAACTGTAACGAATCCGGGTATTTGGAGTTATGAAGGTGTGGCAGGTGCGCATATTGTGTTTTCTGGCTTGTGTTTCTTGGCAGCTATCTGGCATTGGGTATATTGGGACCTAGAAATATTCTGTGATGAGCGGACAGGAAAACCCTCTTTGGATTTGCCCAAGATCTTTGGAATTCATTTATTTCTTGCAGGGGTGGCTTGCTTTGGCTTTGGCGCATTTCATGTAACGGGTTTGTATGGTCCTGGGATATGGGTGTCCGATCCTTATGGACTAACTGGAAAAGTACAAGCTGTAAATCCAGCGTGGGGTGTAGAAGGTTTTGATCCTTTTGTTCCGGGGGGAATAGCTTCTCATCATATTGCTGCGGGTACATTGGGCATATTAGCGGGCCTATTCCATCTTAGTGTCCGTCCGCCTCAACGTCTATACAAAGGATTACGTATGGGCAATATTGAAACTGTACTTTCCAGTAGTATCGCTGCTGTTTTTTTTGCAGCTTTCGTAGTTGCCGGAACTATGTGGTATGGGTCAGCAACTACCCCAATCGAATTATTTGGGCCTACTCGTTATCAGTGGGATCAGGGATACTTTCAGCAAGAAATATATCGAAGAGTTAGCGATGGGTTAGCCGAAAATCTTAGTTTATCAGAAGCTTGGTCTAAAATTCCCGAAAAATTAGCCTTTTATGATTATATTGGTAATAATCCGGCAAAGGGGGGATTATTCAGAGCAGGCTCGATGGACAACGGGGATGGAATAGCTGTTGGATGGTTAGGACATCCCGTCTTTAGAGATAAAGAAGGACGCGAGCTTTTTGTACGCCGTATGCCTACTTTTTTTGAAACATTTCCGGTTGTTTTGGTAGATGAAGAGGGAATTGTGAGAGCGGACGTTCCTTTTAGAAGAGCAGAATCCAAATATAGTGTTGAACAAGTAGGTGTAACGGTGGAGTTCTATGGTGGCGAACTTAATGGAGTAAGTTATTCTGATCCTGCTACTGTAAAAAAATATGCGAGGCGTTCCCAATTAGGGGAAATTTTTGAATTAGATCGGGCTACTTTGAAATCGGATGGTGTTTTTCGCAGCAGTCCAAGGGGTTGGTTCACTTTTGGTCATGCTACCTTTGCTTTGCTCTTCTTTTTCGGACACATTTGGCATGGCGCTAGAACCTTGTTCCGAGATGTTTTTGCTGGTATTGATCCAGACTTGGATGCTCAAGTGGAATTTGGAACATTCCAAAAAGTTGGAGATCCAACTACAAGGAGACAAGCAGTCTGATACCACATTGCTATGGTATCTTTCATCTCTCTTTTTTGATTTGACATGGGAAACATCTCCCATCCTTTCTTTGACTCTTTTTCTTTCTTTATCTTTATATGGGAAAAGATCCCAAATGACAAATGAATAGGTGTGGAAGTTATAATTGTAAATAAACCACGATCGAATCTATGGAAGCATTGGTTTATACGTTCCTTTTAGTTTCGACTTTAGGGATAATTTTTTTCGCTATCTTCTTCCGAGAACCACCTAAGGTTCCGACTAAAAAAATGAAATAATTTCATTGAAGTAAGAAGTCTCCCCATCTGGGAGACTTCTTACTTCAATTAGTCCCCGTGTTCTTCGAATGGATCTCTTAATTGTTGAGAGGGTTGCCCAAACGCGGTATATAAGGCATACCCAGTAAAGCTTACAAGTAAACCAGATATGGAGATGGCGACTAAAGTTGCTGTTTCCATTTTTATAGAATTTCAAGATTACAATGGATCTACGAAAAGATCTTGTATTTACAACTACAACGGAATAGTATACAAAGTCAACACCAATGATTAAATAGAATTTATGGCTACACAAACCGTTGAAGATAGTTCTAGACCTGGGCCAAGACGAACTCGCGTAGGTAGTTTATTGAAACCCTTGAATTCGGAATATGGGAAAGTAGCTCCGGGTTGGGGGACTACTCCTTTTATGGGGGTCGCAATGGCTTTATTCGCGATATTCCTATCTATCATTTTAGAAATTTATAATTCTTCTGTTTTACTGGACGGAATTTTAATGAATTAGGTTTCTACTAACTAAAACTACGAAGTCATTGTTTTTCCATCCAAAAAAGCCTTTCTACTTTAAGCTATACATTTCTAGACATTCTGGTAGTTCGACCGTGGAATTTTTTTGTTTTGGTATCTCTGGAATATGAGTGTGTGACTTGTTAGAATGGATCCTATTGATAATACATAGAAAGGGCCTGTTATCTCTATCAAGATGATTCTAATTCGTCGGATATTTTTTATTCTAGTATCTGGAACACGAAATAGATAGAGTGGATCAAGAAAAAAAATGGAACTATGATTCATACTCACTATTCAGACCTCGCAACCAGACTGAAAAAAATTCAAATAGTTTTTAATAAAAAAAGAAATTTTCTTCCTTCCAATTTTGTTTGCCCAAAAGACAACTTTTTTTTCTCTCGATTTTGTCGAGTTATTACACGGATTCAATAAATGATCATCAAGCGGTTCTTATTCGAAGAACCCTTGCCTTTTGGTTAGCTTGAGACTCAATCATCGTGGCTCTAGTATGAATCTAAGGTTTTAATTGAACTGATTCATAGGATCGCAACAAGATAATTTCTATCAGAAAACTACTAGAATTTTTGCTTTATTTATTTACTAGTAAAACAAGAGTAAATCTGCATTACGCAAAAAAAAAAAAGAAATCCAAAATAGGGAAGAGAAAAGTCAAGAAGCCTCTAATGACCAACATAAGGGAAAGAAAGAAAGACAGATGAGCCAACTTGAGATTTTTTGGCATTATCATCACAAAGAATAAGTTCTGGATTTTTCTTATTTCATATCTTCAAGGCAAATCGACCCAATCCAGTGGCTGATGAAGTTTTGAACCTTTTTTTCTAATATCCGTTGAAAATTTGTGTGTTTCTGCTTGAGCCGTACGAGATGAAATTTTCATATACGGTTCTCGGAGGGGGACTCGGGTTAGTTACCTATCTCAATAAAGTATATGATTGGTTTGAGGAACGTCTTGAGATTCAGGCAATTGCGGATGATATAACTAGTAAATATGTTCCTCCTCATGTCAACATATTTTATTGTTTAGGGGGAATTACACTTACTTGTTTTCTAGTACAAGTCGCTACCGGTTTTGCTATGACTTTTTACTACCGCCCAACCGTTACAGAGGCTTTTTCCTCGGTTCAATACATAATGACCGAGGCCAACTTTGGTTGGTTAATCCGATCAGTTCATCGATGGTCAGCAAGTATGATGGTTCTAATGATGATCCTGCACGTATTTCGTGTGTATCTCACAGGTGGATTTAAAAAACCCCGCGAATTAACTTGGGTGACAGGTGTGGTTTTGGGTGTATTGACTGCATCGTTTGGTGTAACTGGTTATTCTTTGCCTTGGGATCAAATTGGTTATTGGGCAGTCAAAATTGTGACAGGTGTACCTGAAGCGATTCCGGTAATAGGATCGCCTTTAGTGGAGTTATTACGTGGAAGTGCTAGTGTGGGCCAATCCACTTTGACTCGTTTTTATAGTTTACATACCTTTGTACTGCCTCTGCTTACTGCCGTATTTATGTTAATGCACTTTCCAATGATACGTAAGCAAGGTATTTCGGGTCCTTTATAGGGAAGCCATATCATAGAGAAAGATAATTCTAATTTTCATATATCATATCGGGTAGGTTGTGGTATTTCATTGCTACAAACATGGGTTATTGTAAAATAAGACATGTCATTTGGATACTTTTCTTCAACTCCGAAGTATTTTGATACAAATAGTTGAAGTTCATTTTATGAAAGAAAATAAGGCGGATTATGGGAGTGTGTGACTTGAATTATTGATTTGGCCATGCAGATAAAGAATTGGATCTGCCACATTAGAATTCACAACCAAAGGTGTCTCCGCATCCAATCAACACGTAAGTCCCCTATCTAGGAAGGATAGGCTGGTTCACTTGAGGAGAATATTTTCTATGATTATACCCCAACCATGTCATCCATGAACAGGCTCCGTAAGATCCCATAGAGTAGAAATAGAATAAGTCATGTGACATGATCCAATTCTCTATTTATTACACTTACTTTTTTTATTATAGTATGGAAATGCATTCATTTTCTTTGCATCGATTGCGATCCGCAATACTATCGGAGTAAAAGAAGGTATCTAAAGAAGAACGTAGGCTAGACTTTTTGATTTTTTATTAGTAACAAGTAAATACTTTGTTTGGACGTAAGAAACTTGCGATATTGAGGGGATAAACACCAACTAATCAAGAGACATGAGACAATCCACAAAGCAATTGATCATGATCAAATTTGCAAGCCAACTTGGATATTGAGCATTTACCCATAAGAATAAGATTCTTTTCAATAAGTAGTTGTAGGTGCAACTTCGGAAAAGAGAATCTGATAAAGCTTTTCTTACCTAGAGTCATTGAGTCATTATATACCTTATTCTATTATGGATCTTCCACGGTCTTTTTTCTTTCATTCTTGCTCGAGCCGGATGATGAAAAATTCTCATGTCCGGTTCCTTTGGGGGATGGATCCTAAAGAATTCACCTATCCCAATAACAAAGAAACCTGACTTAAATGATCCTGTATTAAGAGCAAAATTAGCTAAAGGGATGGGACATAATTATTACGGGGAACCCGCGTGGCCCAACGATCTTTTATATATTTTTCCAGTAGTAATTCTAGGTACTATTGCATGTAATGTAGGTTTAGCGGTTCTCGAGCCGTCAATGATTGGTGAACCGGCGGATCCGTTTGCAACTCCTCTGGAAATATTACCCGAGTGGTACTTCTTTCCCGTCTTTCAAATACTCCGTACAGTACCCAATAAGTTATTGGGCGTTCTCTTAATGGTTTCTGTGCCAACGGGCTTATTGACAGTACCCTTTCTAGAGAATGTCAATAAATTCCAAAATCCATTTCGTCGCCCAGTAGCTACGACCGTTTTTTTAATCGGTACTGCAGTAGCTCTTTGGTTAGGTATTGGAGCAACATTACCCATTGAAAAATCCTTAACTTTAGGTCTTTTTTAGGGATTTTTCAGGTTGATTCATTCAACCGTGAAGTACCGTGCATAGGTATCTAGGGAAGATTCACTTGGAAGTAACTATTTCCTAGATACCTAAAATCCATTTTATTATGATCCATTTCGCGAAAATATAGATTGTGCCAAAGATGCAAAATTGTTTTCTTTTTTCTTTTTATTCTAACTCGAAAAAGAAGAAGAGGAAAAAATAACTCGAAAAAGAAGAAGAGGAAAAAATTGCAATGGATTTAAAACGAGAACTTATTCTTAGGTAAATCGATTGGGAGATGCTTCTCTAGAGTGTCCCATATCTGTTTTCCATCTTCCATACGAAAACTGTCAATTCTCATAAGATCTTCTTCAGTCTTACTCAAAAGGTCCAATAGTGTATGTATATTGGCCCTTTTGAGACAATTATACGTTCTAGAAGGCAATTCTAATTGATCAATAAAAATACAATTCAATGGAATTCCTTTTTTGTTTTTCTTTAGATTAGTTAATCTTTTTTGAAAGGTTAAAAGGGGTGGAGTAAACCTGTTTTTATTTTCTTCGAAACTAGTGCCCTCTTCCTCCGCGTGTAGAAAAGGAAGAAATAAATCAATCAAATTACGAGAAGCCTCATAAAGCGCTTCCTTAGGGGTTAAACTTCCATTCGTCCATATTTCTAGAAAAAGTATCTCGTGTTTTTCATTTCCATTCCCACAAGAAAAAATACTATAATTCACATTTCGAACAGGCATGGATACGGCATCTATGGGATAACTTCCATCTTGAGAGTTCTTTCTGAGTTCCGTGTGATATCCGCGATCTCTCTTGATCTGTAACTCAATACAGAAATCAATGGGCTCTGTCAAGTTAGCTATAGGTTGTGCCGTATCAACGATCTCTACGGAAGGTGGTAAGATGATATCTTGAGCAGTTATGTATCTAGGACCTTTGACGCAAATTGATGCGTCTCTAACTCCATAGAGATTACTTCTCAATACAATTTCTTTCAAATTTAGTAAAATTTCTTGTACGGATTCTTCAATACCAGCTATTGTAGAATATTCGTGTGGCACGCTCCCAAATTTTGCACGTGTGATACATGTTCCTTCTATTTCTCCAAGTAAAGCTCTTCGCAAGGCAATACCGACGGTATCCGCTTGACCTTTTCTAAGCGGGGACAAAATGAAACGACCATAATAAAGACGCTTACTATCTACTCTTGATTCAACACACTTCCACTGTAGTGTTTGAGTGGATCCTGCTACCTCCTCTCGAACCATAATAGACTAGTATTATTATTTGATCATTGAATCGTTTATTTCTCTTGAAAGCGTTTTAATTCTTTTACAGACGTCTTTTTTTAGGAGGTCGACATCCATTATGCGGCATAGGTGTTACATCGCGTATACAACTTAATCGTACACCACTTTTAGCAATGGCTCGTAATGCGGCATCTCTTCCACTACCAGCACCCTTTACCATAACTTCTGCTCGTTGCAAACCCACTGTACGAATAGCATCTACTGCTGTTCTTTGACCAGCATAGGGTGATGCTTTTCTTGAGCTTTTGAATCCACAAGTACCCGCGGAGGACCAGAAAACCACCCGACCTTGCGGGTCTGTAACAGTTATAATGGTATTGTTGAAACTAGCTTGAACATGAATAACTCCTTTTGTTATTCTACGTGCACTTTTCCGTAAACTAAAACGCGCATTCCTACGCAAACCAATACGCACTCTCCTACGTGAACCAATTTTTGGTATAGCTTTTGTCATATTTTATTATCTCATAAATATGAGTTAGAAATAACAAAAAGAAAAAAAGATACAAAGATATCCGTTTCAGGGTAAAATATATCCTTTACTTTAATTATTAATTATTTTATTTGGAATTTGGACGTTTCCGCGGGTACTTTTTTTACTTTTTAGAAAGTAAAGTTCTTTTTCGAAAGATTACCCCTGCCTTTGTTTATGCTTCGGATTGGAACAAATGACTCTAATTCGTCCACGCCTACGAATCAGTCGACATTTTGTACAAATTTTACGAACGGAAGCTCTTATTTTCATATTTCCGTATTCCTTTCTTAAACTATGAATCTAATCTTTGGGAAAAAATAAGTCTCTTCGCTTGAATTTTGGAACTTTGAATTTATTACCCTAGAAAAAAGAAAAACCTAATCCTTTGAATCTTTGGTATCCTTCAAATCTTCGGTATCCTTCAAATCTTCGGTATCCTTCGAGTCTTCGGTACGCTTCGAATCCTTATGGGGAAGTCTATAAATTATACGTCCTTTGCTTGAATCATAACGACTTACTTCAATTTTGACCCTATCCCCCATCAGTATTCGTATAGAACTAGACCGGATCTTTCCTGAAATATAGCCCAGGATGATGGTGTCATTCTCTAGGCGAACGCGGAACATTCCGTTGGGTAGGGCTTCCGTAACTAAACCTTCGAAAGTGACTTTTGCTTCTCTCGGGTTTTTTTTTTCTCTCCTATTTTTTTTTTCTGTCATATTTTTTTTTCTCCTATTTTTCTATTTTGATTTTCAAATAAAAAAAAACGTTGTATTTTTATTTGAAAAATAGGAAGTTCGAGATAGAATTCGAGTACTATAGGAGGGGCGATTACCATATATAACATAAGACTTCTCCCCCAATTCTGTTTAGTCGAGCTTCTCGATCTGTCATTATACCTCGAGAAGTAGAAAGAATAGCAATTCCCATTCCGCCCAAAACTTTAGGAATTCCTTGATAGTTGGCATAAATTCGTAAGCCGGGTCGGCTGATACGCTTTAAAAAGGTTCTAGTTCTATATATTCCTTTTCTAGTCTTTCTCTTTTGATGTCGCAAAGTTGAAACCAAGAAATATCTGTTACTTTCCTGATGTTTCCGAACACTTTCAATAAAACCCTCTCGTAGAAGTATTTTAACAATGTTTTCGGTAATATTTGTAGATACTACTCGAACTGTTCCTTTTTTATTCATGTCCGCGTTTCTTATAGAGGTTAGTAAATCAGCAATAGTGTCCTTGCCCATAAGACTCTAATTCTAGGTTCCTCCTAATTTTTCTATAATCAACATGTTTTCTTTTTTTTTTCTTTTACTTTTGGATTTTAAAGCATATACGTGAGACATAATCTACTAATTTTTTCTTTGATCTATATCTCGCCTACTAGTATTTATAATACTTCAGGAGCTAATGAAACTATTTTAGTAAAATTCAATTCTCTCAATTCCTCGGCGATCGCGCCAAAAACTCGAGTTCCTTTTGGATTTCCTTTTTGATCAATGATAACCGCTGCATTGTCATCATAGCGTATTATTATACCGTCTTCGCATTTGAACTCTTTACATGTACGTACAATTACAGCTCGAATTACTTCGGATCTTTCTAGAGGCATTTGGGGCACTGCGTCTTTGATTACAGCAACAATAACATCACCAATACGAGCATATCGCTGATTACTAGCAGCTCCTATGACTCGAATACACATCAATTTTCGAGCTCCGCTGTTATCTGCTACATTTAAAAGGGTCTGAGGTTGAATCATATTATTTTGATTTCAATTTGTTATTTCTATGCAAAAGGATGAAAGAAATATTGTCCTTCCAGAAAAAAAAAACCAGGTTTTTTTTATCTTCAATACTCCTTTTTTTGGATGCTATATCTCTAATCGAAGAAATTGACTTCGTATGGGCATTTTACTGGCAGCTATGGAGATAGCTGCTCTAGCTACAGTTTCGGATACTCCGCCCATTTCATAAAGTATTCGACCTGGTTTAACAACGGCTACCCAATATTCGGGGGATCCCTTTCCTGAGCCCATACGTGTTTCCGTGGGTCTTAGTGTAACCGGTTTGTCGGGAAATATACGTACCCATATTTTTCCACCACGACGTGCATATCGTGTCATTGCTCTTCGTCCTGCTTCTATCTGTCTCGACGTGATCCAAGCGGGTTCAAGTGCTTGCAGAGCATATCTACCAAAACAAATACGATTGCCTCGGCAGGATTTTCCCTTCATTCTTCCTCTATGTTGTTTACGAAATCTGGTTCTTTTGGGGTTATAGTCGATGGTTCTTTCTTAGTTCCATCTCTACTGCAAAACTGGACATGAGAGTTTCTTCTCATCCAGCTCCTCGCGAATGAAATGAGAAAGCGTGCAAATTTCTCTAATTCCATAATATTTTGGAATATTATGGATAGATGCACATTAATAGATAATAGAAAAAGTTAGGGTTTTTTTAATATTGAATTTGTTCAAATAGAAAAATATATAGTCAAGAAAGAAGATCTAGAATATATCTATATGTGTGTGTCTATTTATCTATATTCTATATTTATAGATAATGTAATCTTTCTTAAAAAAAAAATCTCCTTATTTTGACTCTTATTGAATCGCGGGAAAGTATTCTAATTCAATAAAGATTTCGCGGGCGAATATTTACTCTTTCCTGTCTTATTTGTTAATTTATAACCTTACCAAATAAGGCAATTTTTTTGGTTTGTTCCGCCATCCCACCCAATGAAGTCTTAGGATTCTTTTCAATAAAATCCTATGCAGTCATAGGTTCTGTCGTTCCCACTACTTCTCCTTTAATGGTTAGGTCTGAATCCCACAATGGAGCTTTCCAAAAATTTCTTTCCGAGTCAATTTTCTCAGTTTTATTAACCCGGGCCGCTCTTTATTTTATTATTGCTTAAAATTTCTATTTTTTGTTTCAAGTTACGATTTCGAATTCTCTGTTATTTTTATTATATTGATGCTTTATCACATTGCCTTTTATGATGTAACTCATAGACCATACATATTGGAATCCTATATCTTTCTTATTCTTCTTCCTTCTTTCTATCATCCCTCCTTTTATCCACATCCCTTTAGTTTTGCTTCACAACCTAGAATCCGTTTTCTTTTTTAGAGAAAAAATTGCAGTTGCTACAACTATATGATAGATCTACTCATTTATGATAGATGTATTTATTCATATAGTGACTGTTTCTTAGTTAGGATCTCGACAATACGAAGCAATAGGTTGGTTATTAGTTAATTTTCTATAATTACTAAGTTTTTTCTTTTTCTATTTAGAGTAGGGTTCAGTCAATTTTTTTTGAATCTCCATTTTTGACTCTAAAGAAAAAACTAACGAGTCACACACTAAGCATAGCAATTATATTAAAAGATTTATCAATTTTCATTAAATCTTATAGAAAGAGGTAGAATTTCTTCTTTTTTTTCAGGGATTTCAGGAAAAATAAGGCTCTTGTCATTTTTTATTCTATCACTGAACAGAATGGGAAGACAAGGCTAGTTATTCTTCGTCTACAAATATCCAAATTTTTACACCTAATACTCCATAGATAGTTCGAATTGGATAGCAGCAATAATCAATTTTAGCGCGAATTGTTTGGAGGGGAAGTCTACCCTTTTTGATGCATTCGGCACGTGCAATTTCTTTCCCTGCGAGACGACCTGCAATTTTTACTTTTACCCCCCTTATATCTGCTTTTTTAGTTAATTCAATGGCTTTTTTCATTGCCTTTCGGAATGAAACTCTATTTTTTAATTGGAAAGCTATATATTCTGCAAGAATGTTAGGTTGTCTATAAGGTTCTTTAACTTTTTCAATAGCAATATTAAGTCTCTGGTTTACAGAATTAACTTCCTTTTGTAGATCTTTCTCTAATTCTTCGATTGCTCCTTTTTTCTTTAATAAATTGGGGAATCCAATATGGATTATGACGTGGATCGTATCGATTTCTTTTTGAATTTCTATACGTGTAATTACTTCAGAACTTGAGCCTGAGTCCATTTTTCTATTATGTGTAATTACTTCGGAACTTGAGTCTGATTCTATTTTTCTATTCGAGCCTTTTTTCCTATTCTTTTGTATATAGTTCTTGATACAATTCCGTATTTTTTTATCTTCCTGTAGACCTTCAGAATAATTTTTTGGTTGTGCGAACCAAAAGGAATGGTGATTTTGGGTTGTACCAAGTCTGAAACCGAGTGGATTTATTTTTTGTCCCATATTTTTCTATTCTATTTTTTTTTTACTGGGAATCGAAATCTAAGATGGATCTAAAGATTATTTAGATTTCTTTACTATATTTAGTACAATTGTTATATGACACATGGTTTTTTTTATGGGAGAACTACGTCCTCGAGCTCGAGGTCTTAATTTTTTCATGATAGTACTCCTACTGACTTCGGCTTTAGTGATGAATAAATTCGCTTTGTCGAAATCCCTATAATGAGTAGCATTTGCTGCTGCCGAATAAACCAACTTTAGGATGGGATAAGATGCTCGATAAGGCATGAGGTTCAGTATCATAACAGTTTCCTCGTAGTAACGCCAGCGAATCTCATCAAGAACTCTTTGTGCTTTGAAAACAGACATATGGATGCGTTTTTGTGCTTTGAAAACCCGTTCGAACTTAAGTAGACGATCGGTTGGAACTTTCCTTGCGAGTTTCCTTAGCCCACTCTTCTTCTTCTTTATCCTAGGGGTATACTTTACCAGTTTGAAACTTGTCATAAATAAGGTTATTCCCCGCCTACCTTTGTTTTTTTTATTTTGAATCTTTCTATTCTGAATTCAGTTAACGACGAGATTTAGTATCTTTTCTTGCACTTTCATAACTCGTGAAATGCCGAGTAGGCACGAATTCCCCCAATTTGCGACCTACCATAGGATTTGTTATGTAAATAGGTATATGTTCCTTTCCATTATGAATGGCGATTGTATGGCCAACCATTGCGGGTAGAATGCTAGATGCCCGGGACCACGTTACTATTGTTTCTTTCTCCTCCTTCATATTGACCTTTTCGATTTTTGCCAATAAATGATGAGCTACAAAAGGATTCGTTTTTTTTCGTGTCACAGCTGATTACTCCTTTTTTCCATTTTAAAGAGTGGCATTCTATGTCCAATATCTCGATCGAAGTATGGAGGTCAGAATAAATAGAATAATGATGAATGGAAAAAAGAGAAAAATCCTTTAGCTGGATAAGGGGCGGATGTAGCCAAGTGGATCAAGGCAGTGGATTGTGAATCCACCATGCGCGGGTTCAATTCCCGTCGTTCGCCCATCGCATTATTGCAAATTCCAAAAATGCAATTTTCCATATTCCTAGTTACGTATTTACTTACGGCGACGAAGAATAAAACTATCACTATATTTTTTCCTTTTCCTAGTTCTTCTTCCAAGCGCAGGATAACCCCAAGGGGTTGTGGGTTTTTTTCTACCAATGGGGGCTTTCCCTTCACCGCCCCCATGGGGGTGGTCCACAGGGTTCATAACTACCCCTCTTACTACGGGGCGTTTACCTAGCCAACACTTAGATCCGGCTCTACCCAAACTTTTTTGGTTCACCCCAACATTACCCACTTGTCCGACTGTTGCTAAGCAATTTTGGGATACCAAACGGACCTCCCCAGATGGTAATCTTAAAGTGGCCGATTTACCCTCTTTTGCAATCAGTTTCGCTACAGCACCTGCTGCTCTAGCTAATTGCCCACCCCTTCCACGTGTGATTTCTATGTTATGTATGGCCGTGCCTAAGGGCATATCGGTTGAAGTAGATTCTTCTTTTCTCTCAAAAAACCCCTTCCCAAACTGTACAAGCTTCTTCCAAAGCATACAGCTTTCTAGATGTATATGACGATCTCTAGACAGATGGATCTTATATGAATCGTATGATGAAGTACCACATGAGTGGATATATAGGAAAGGAATCCAAATCTGCCGAATCGCTCATGTTATGATCTTCTACATCCTAGGTCTCCGCGTTCCGTCATCTGGCTTATGTTCTTCATGTAGCATTCAGATCGAATGACTCTATGAAATTACGTCGATACTTCCACATATTATGGGTAACGTAGGAGACATCCCTATTTTCCCCGGGGGGTCTTAATTACCACTGCTTAGCTTTCAATTCGCCTCTGACCATCAAATTAAATGTGAATAACCCGTCCTCCTCTCTTTGAAACAAGGGGCGCTTCCGGTTCTGTGCGTGCTTCAAACAATTTTGTCTTCTCCATATTACCATATCTCTAGAGTCAATAATTTTCTATGAGGAACTACTGAACTCAATCACTTGCTGCCGTTACTCAACAGTTTTCTGTTGAGGTCTATCCCGTAGAGGTAGTCAAATTGGATCAGTGATCGATTTCTAGGTTTCGTCGTAAACCTAATTGGTTACTTCCAATTACGTAAATCAATAGTTCAAACCGCACTCAAAGGTAGGGCATTTCCCATTGATATAGGAACTTTTGTACCAGAAACAATAGTATCTCCAATTATAGCCCCTCTGGGATGTAAAATATATCTCTTCTCACCATCCCCATAGTGTATGAGACAAATGTATGCATTTCGATTAGGGTCGTATTCTATGGTTACGATTCTACCAGATATGTCTTTTTGATTCCGTCGAAAATCGATTTTACGGTATAGGCGCTTATGACCTCCCCCTCTATGCCTTGCGGTAATGATTCCTCTGGAATTACGACCTTTACCACAACGGTGCCGTCCATGGATCAAATTATTTCGTGGATTGGATTTCACTTGCCTGTCTACGGTTCCCTTGCGTGTGCTCGGGATAGGTGTTTTGTATAAATGTTTCGCCGTATTATTAAGTATTCTCCTTTAGTTTTTTTCTCTATCTAGAAGTGGAATAGAATAACCCGGTTGAAGGGTAATGATCATACGTCTGTAATGCATTGTATGTCCCAGAATAGGTCCCATTCTTCTACCCTTTCCGGGTAGTCGATGGCTATTCACAGCTACTACCTTAACACCAAAGAAGAGTTCGACCCAATGCTTTATTTCTGTCTTAGTGAATCCCGATTCGACATTAAAAGTATATTGATTCTTTCCCAATAAACGAAGACTTTTTTCTGTAAATACTGCGTATTTGATTCCATCCATAAATCGACTTTCCCTCCTATGCTCTGAGTTCCAGTATCGATAAGAATTCGAGTTCTTATTGTTCTTATGTTATGGTATGAATATACCATACCAATTCGTTATGTATGGATGATGGATGAGATTCCATGGATAGAGAGCCAGTTCCAATAGACTTATGGAACGTTCCCGTTCGCGTGCATCCAGCAGGAATTGAACCCGCAAATTTACCAATTATGAGTTGGGCGCTTTAACCATTCAGCCATGGATGCTTAACAGGGATCATCGTACATCGTAAATAACCAATTTTCATATAGAAAGACATATCATAGAAAAATGAAATCGAAAATATTCGGAGATGGCAAATATTCGGAGATGACTATGAAAACACCTCTCTGGATCCTCGAATTGAAAGAGAGATTGAGAGGGATCAAGAATCCTAATTCTCGCTATTTGGAATGGATCCAATTCTATTGAGTCTGACTCATAGTGATCATTTCTCTTTAGCAAAGAATGACCTTGGTTATCAAAGGATTGAACAACCGGGATCCATTTACTTATGATACCTAGTTGACATTGATAACAAGGATCTAATGAATTATGAGTTTAATAGATCCTCTTTAGCAGAAAGACGTATATTCCTTGCTCATTATCAGACAATCACTTATTCCCAAACCTCGTGTGGGGCTAATCGTTTTCATTTACCATCTCATGGAAAACCCTTTTCGTTCCGCTTAGCCCTATCGGGTATTTTAGTGATAGGTTCTATAGGAACTGGACGATCCTATTTGGTCAAATACCTAACGAAAAATTCCTATTTTCCTTTCATTAAGGTACGAGGGCTTCTTATTCCACAAGAACGAAAGCACCTTTTCATTCTTTCATATACTAGGGGTTTTTACTTGGAAAAGACAATGTTCCATACTAAAGGATTCGGGTCCATAACCACGAGTTCCAGTGCACTAGATCTTGTAGCACTTAGCAACGAGGCCCTATCCATTAGTATTCCACATAAGAAATCCATTATAGAAACTAATACAATTAGATTGGCTCTTCATAGACAAACTTGGGGTTTGCGAGCCAAGGTAAGACCGGCTCGGGATCATGGGACCCTTTTCTATCAGATAGGAGGGGCTCTTGTACAAAATAGACTTCTAAGTAATAACCCCATAGAATCTATCTATATAAAGATAAAGAGGCAATCGTGTCAGGAAGCGGGTTTTTCTTTGGCCAAAGGGTACTTCGAACTTGGAACGAGCATGAAGAGATTAACGAGACTTCTTTCTCTTTTGAGTTTTTCTGGCGGACCGGTCGCGCAAGATCTTTGGTCTTCCCCCGGAACCGATGAAAAAAAGTGGGTCGCTTCTTATGGACTCGCTCAGAATGATTCTTCTCTATCTATAGTTCATGGCCTATTAGAAGTAGAAGGTGCTCTGGTGCAATCCTTACCGACAGAAAAAGATTGCAGTCAGGTTGATAATAATCGAGTGCCATTACTTCGTCGGTCCGAACCAAGGAATCCGTTAGAAATGTTTTGAAATGGATATTGTTCTCTCTTTGATCAGGGATTGCTATATGAAAAGAAGTGGAGTTTGAAAAAGGGAACGGAATGGTCAAACCGGAACTGCTAGAGGAACGAATTTTCAATAGCATAACTTGGGCTCCTAGAATATGGCGCCCTTGGGACAATCTATTTGATTGCAGGGTTTTGTTCCGAAGCAAAGATATCCGCGGAGGCCGGTTCGTTCGTCCTATTCTGATATTCAGGACCAAGAGGTACTGGATTCTCTTTCGGATAGGCCCTGAAAGGAGAAGAAAGGCTGAAATGCCAACGGACCTCTGTCTATTCTCTAATTCACCCGATCCGATAGTACCCGTTTTTGGAACGTCCAGTGCCAAAGTCACTGAATGGGTAAGTCACCAATCCAATCCCTTTGACAAATCGGGTGTCATATTAGATATCATATTCTATATATATAGAAATATCATAGAATAGACATATAGAATTTTTGGTCGGGAAATTCGAATGAATCATTGAGTGAAAAAGGAGCAAAGAATGACAAAAGACGAGACTCTACTAGTCTTCACTCTTGTGGTTTCCTCGGTTTCTGTTTTCTTATTCGGGATCTTGCTTTTCATGGTTCTCATCTCTGCAACTCGCGATTTTCGCGAGAGAACCAAATCCAAGTTGGTGAAGATCATGATTTGGGCTGGCATAGTAGTTATTACCTTTGCAATTGCGGTTCGAATCTATCCGATCTTTATCTTTTTGCTCAAAGAACGAATAAAACCCCTTGTCGAAGCCCTTTATGATAAGCTTCCCTGGATCTGGGAAGTTTCTCTTTCACGGTATTGGGATCGTTTGATCGATTTCCTTGATCGCTACTTATGGGCGTGCGCTCAAAGGATACAAACAGGAATTCGCAAACAAAAAGGGGAATTCGTAGTCACTTTTTCCTGTCGCGTAAAAAAAAGGCTTTACGCGAGAGCAATAGAGGTTGGGATACATCTATCTCTTCTGAGCAACCTCTTTTGGATTCTTAAGACCACCCTTGCAGTAGGATACCG